TGTATCCCTCGGCGGGTGGGTATCCGTATAAAACTATGTCGAATCTTCTTCCTGAAACATAACAGATCTTCTTTATCTAAACTATACCGCTGGGAAATTTTTAAGTACTTAAAACCCGTTTTGTTTTGTTCTTTTATTCCATCCTTTTGAAGTATCCACTAATAGAGGCGGGGTGATATTAGATAACTCGTCCTTTCTCTGTTTTTTCACAAATAAGAAAAGAAGTTTCGGATTTAAGTCGAATATTAAAAGAATTACCATATATAACACAAAATTTCTCCGCCGATTCCTTCTAGTCGCGCCTCCCGGCCGGTCATTATACCTCGAGAAGTAGAAAGAATTACAATTCCTATCCCACCCAAAATTCTAGGAATGCGCTGGTAATTCGAATAGATTCGGAGACCCGGTCGGCTAATCCGTTTTAAATTTAAAAGAGCTCTATAGGGCCCTTTCCTATTTCTTCTATGTTGCAGGGTTAAAACCAAAAAAGATTTTTTGTTTTCCCGGTGTTTTCGCACGTTTTCGATAAAACCTTCCCGTAAAAGTATTTTAACAATGTTTTCGGCGATGTTAGTAGATACTATTCGAACCGTTCCTTTTCTATTAATGTCAGCATTTCGTATAGAGGTTATTATGTCAGCAATAGTGTCCCTACCCATGATGAACTAAAATTATTGGTGCCTCCAAATTTGGATATAATAAACATACATGTTCTTTTTTCTATTTATTTATGTTTATGAATTATTAAAGGTATATACGTGAGACACATTCTGTTAAATTGATCTTTAAATCTATTTCTATATCACGGTCTCATAATACTTCGGGGGCTAATGAAACTATTTTAGTAAAATTTAATTGTCTCAATTCTCGGGCAATCGCACCAAAAATTCGAGTTCCTTTTGGGTTTCCTTCTTGATCAATCACAACTGCAGCATTGTCATCATATCGTATTATCATACCGTTGTCGCGTTTGAATTCTTTACAAGTACGTACAATTACAGCTCGGATCACTTCTGATCTTTCTAGAGGCATATTTGGTACGGCTTCTTTGATCACAGCAACAATAACGTCACCAATATGAGCATATCGGCGATTACTAGCTCCTATAATTCGAATACACATTAATTCTCGGGCCCCGCTGTTGTCCGCTACATTCAAATAGGTCTGAGGTTGAATCATATCATTTTTTCATTTTTTAATCTGTTATTTCAATGCCAATGCAAAAGGGGCGAATAAAAAAAAAGAAATACTATTTGTCTTTGCCCAAAAAAAGAAACCTGTAATTTTTTTTATTCCAAAGACCTCTTTCCTTTGGTTCTACATTTCTATCCCGAAATAATGAATTGAGTTCGGATAGGCATTTTGGACGCCGCTATTGAAATGGCCCTTCTGGCTATATTTTCTGCCACTCCGCCTATTTCATAAAGTACTCTACCCGGTTTAACGACAGCTACCCAATATTCGGGAGATCCTTTTCCAGATCCCATACGCGTTTCGGCAGGTCTTACTGTAACTGGTTTGTCTGGAAATATACGTACCCATATTTTTCCACCACGGCGTGCATTTCGTGTCATTGCTCGTCGCCCCGCTTCTATTTGTCTAGATGTGATCCAAGCGGGTTCAAGTGCTTGAAGAGCATATTTGCCGAAACAAATATGATTACCTCGATAAGAGATTCCCTTCATTCTTCCTCTATGTTGTTTACGGAATCTAGTTCTTTTAGGGTTATAGTTGATGGTTGTTTCGCAATTCCATCTCTACTACAGAACCGGACATGAGAGTTTCTTCTCATCCAGCTCCTCGCGAATGATAAACGCTTTACATTACAATAAAAGAAAAATATTTCATTTAAGATATACATACATTAATGAATAATACACCGACTCGTGGGATTCTCTGAGATGGATTTCATATAAGCTATTCAAATTTGTTTATCTTGTTTGGATATATAACCCTTTTTCTATATTATTATTATTTCTTTTTTTTTTTTTTTTACGAATCTTTTTATTTTATTATTGTATCGGATTGACTAAAATTAAAATGTAAAATGGAGCAATCCAATAAAATAAAGCTTTCGCGGGCGAATATTTACTCTTTCAATATCTAGTCTATAGCCTAATTTAGTTGTAGGGTTAGTACTCGACCTCTCAGAATTGTCCCCGGTTTGTTCCGCCATCCCACCCAATGAATCATTAGGATTCGTTTTTAATAGAATCTTCTCTTCTGCATTCACGGGTTCCGTCGTTCCCACCGCTTCACAACTAATGGTTAGGTCTAAATTCCACAATGGAGCCCCAAATTCATTTATTCTTGAGTCAATCTTCTCAGTCTTTTATTGGCTCAAGGCTCTTGAGTTTTTGTTCTATTCTATTAACAGATTCATCGAATTGTGGATGAATCAGAAGTATTGATGCTTTGCTTTATTACATTGCCTTTTATGAGATGACTTATAGACCTTACATATTCTAGTGGAATCATATATCGTTCATATTCTTTTTTT